TACTGACCGAAGCGCGGCAGGCAAAGCTGCAAGGAGATAGTGCGGCTTTCTTTGTTCTCATGGCGGAGTGAGGGGCCTTATCCATCCGCCAATAGAACCGGCCTTTTATTTTAGTGAAGCTCATATGCTGCATGAGGGGCGGCTTTGCTCATGAGTTAGCGATCAAGCGGAAAAGGACCTGCCGGCTTTTTTCTTTCCGGAGCAGAGCTGCCTTGCTCGTAGCTCCCTATTGATAAAAAAGGGGATGAAGGGTGAAAGAAAAAGAAGAAGATTGAGGGAGTAAAGAGCCACCGTTAGGTGGTTCTGCGCCAAGTGCGATCGATTGTCCTTCCTTTATAGATTGAACTACGGTAACTCCACTCAACCAACAAAGTCAATTCCATACTAAAAGTGGAGTTACCATACAAACTAAATATCTATAAAAACTAAGGGGGAAGAGTTTTTACTGAAGCCGAAAGGTATCCTAAAGGAATGGTAGCACCACAATCCACCCAGACGCGGCCATCATAAATGGTTCGTGCGACGGGGGGATAATCCATTCAATCTTCTTCTAATTCCTTCGACCCCCACCCCCGGGATACATACATACTTTTCTTCCTTTCTCCCGCCTTTCCTGAATCTTAGCTTTTATCTTTCTTATTTATTCTTACTACTATCACTTTATAAACCGGGCCGGCGGATAAAAACCGTAACGTATCAGGGTCGTACGCCTGGAACAAAAAGGTTCGTCGTACAATTTCGGCGATTACAAAAATCAAGGAGTATATCCCTCTCCCGTAATGTCTTTCCACTTCCGTCGTTCAGGAACAAACACTTCGCCTAATTCTTTTGAATCCCGCCCACGTTTTTCCCCACTAACCAATTACGTTACGACCACTGAACAAACTTGGTTGACGAACATTTTTTATGCGCCGCTAATGTAGCGGCTTGGCGAGCATTTGACAAACTCACACCATCCATTTCAAATGCTGTGGACACACGAGCAATCCAACCCGTAGGATTTACTTTTCCTCTTCCCATTCTAACTTCTATAGGTTTCCCGGTAATAGGGAGATCCGCGAAAACTCTTACCCATATCTTATGATTTCTTCGGCTCATAGCACGATGGAATTGTCCGGTTGTAGCCCGACGCGCTGCTTCAATGGTGAAAGACGACCAGCTCTACAACTTTGAGTGCCATATCTTCCAAAACCAAGTTGTGTACCGTCCGATTCGCAACCCTTACTACATCTGCCTTTACGAGATTTACTAAATTTCGTACGTTTCGGATATAGCACGTCCCTTTTTTTTACTATATGAAATCCACACTTTGACACCTAAGATTCCATAACGAGTAGATACTTCCGCAGGAGCATAATCTATTTTCTGGTTAAATACATTACGAGATGTTTTTCCATACTTTCCGCATTCAGTTCTAGCTATTTCTGCGCCTTTTAATCGACCTGAACAACATATACGGATCCCCTCAACCCCTTTTTTCATTACTAATGGAATATCCTTCACGATTTTACTAAAAATGGAACGAAATGATCTTGTTTTGTTTCTCAGTTGAAAAGAGATGTCTTGAGCAATCGTAGAAGCACTTTGATAAACAGATTTTATCTTGACCGACTCAATTAAGATATTAGTGTTTGTTCTATTAGACAACAAAGATCGTATTTTTTTCACTTCGTTCAAATAAGAGTTGTACCCGTACGGAATTCTTCTGTTTCTCAGTATGATCTCTATCATCATCTCTATTCCCTTTATCAATTCTCCTATCCTACCTAGGTCTATGAATTTCTCTATCAATTCCATTACCTTATCCTTACCCATGAGGTTCCAACATTTGATTCTTAATTGACCTAGGAGTTGTTCCCGGGCATCTTCAAAAAAAAGGTTATTATACATCCCAACCCCATCCCTTGGAAAGAAAAAGGTAGCACCGAAAAAAGGAAAGAGCGAGATGGTGGTTTTTGTTGTTCCCGCGAAGTGAAGATCATTTGCTTGGCGAATGAAGTGGGTCAACCTCTTTTTGGCTTCGGCCAAAGACTTTTTCTCGCTGGTCGAGCTTTCTACAAAAAAAGCGATGCGAGAACGTATTCTCTTATCTAAGCTTCTTCCCTGTGCATTCGCTCCCCCCATCGTAGATGGTTCAGACACGCTCGGTGCCACGAAATGATTGAGAACTACGACGGGGTCTAAATTCATTTGGTTCTTTGTATTCAATAAGTATTGCATGACCGAATAATTCAAAGAGGGGCGCACTGCGGGGAGGGTCCTTTTAAGTAGATGACTCGTCGGGCCGGATTTCTTTGGCAAAAAGAACTTTAATAACTTTGTTTTTCTGAAGGAGTCGTCATTTTCTATCAGGAACGCTATGTCATTTACAACCCCGGCGTATTTCGGATGCTTGAAGGCCCTGCTGACCCGAAGTGATTTAGAAAGATTCTTCTTTATCGATGGTGATCGGTCATGGTATCCATAGCGTTGCTTCTTTTTCGGCCAAATCCGAATTTCGTTTTGCTTCTCCCGGTCGTCGAGCCTGATCGATTCGACTCTTTTCCCTGCCCCCCGGCCTCTCACTTCGTTTCGTTCTTCTTCTGTATCGTCGCTTGAATGAAGACACCTGATCGGCCCGACTTTCCCAAAAGCCCACCACTCCTTTCCGGGTCTGGATTTTTCGCGTCGTTTCAGTCGTCGTGGTCGACGGGGAAGAAAGAAATGAATGAATGCTCTTTTTGGAAAATGTAGAATAATACACGTACCGAGACGAAAGCCAAAGGTCAGTCTCGTAGGTGGACGTATCGAACCGAAATAAGATCTCAGATTGACATCTTGATACACTGATTTACCAAAATAATAAATAGAGTCAATGGTGACTCCGCCATGGGAAGAGCCGCTTCTTTCTTGCTTGATAGTGGGGGCTTCCATTCACCAACGCAGACTAAAAGTGCTCCCCGAACCGTGCTGGATAGTCACCCATCACACGGCTCTCAAACCCAACCTGTGGTGGATCCCGGGGGACAAAGCCAAAGCGCTTGATCCTTTGCCCCATACTTTGAGATGCTCCTCCCCGCGCACCGACGCTGCTCGTGATAGGCTTAGCTTTAAGCCGCTATCGTTCGGTTCGAATAAGTCAAGTCCTTTCGGTCGGTTCGCTCAGGTGGTCTTCCCTTATCTTCCCTTACGTTCATAGTTGTTATGGTTTTTTAAAGGAGTACCGGCCGAGCGCCCTAAATGAATAATAAATGGACAGTAGAGGGAATCAATGATTCTTATTCAACCGCTAGAAACATGTCGATTACACACCGGAGGTTGGTAAGAACTGAGGGACAATGCCCCCCTAACTTAAGTGGGCCTACCGGCGAAGCAACTGGTACTTGAGCGGGCGGTTTGGTTTCCCCTCGCAGCAGGAAGAGGCAGTTGTCATTTGAAAGGAAACGCCCCTTGTATAGGGTTCCAAACCTGCGCACCGTGATAAAAAAAAAACGCCCTATATATTCTATTAGTAAAGCCTAAACGTCCTTCTAAAGCGCTAGCGCGCCTTATATTATTTAGTAAAGCAACCTTTTGCCTTTATTGATATAATATAAAACAAGCTGACTTACTAATAAAGCGGCAACAAGCACCTTCTTTCTCAAAAAGTAAAGTTTCGCGCTTGTTGCTTTAGAAAAATTGCAGCGTTAGCGCTTTACCTTTACTAATACTAATATATATATAATCAATTGAGGGCTCTTCTCCTTTTCTACGAATCTACAACTCTCTTTACTGAGCGAGACTCCATCCACCAGTGGTTCTTTTTTATTAATTTTATATTCTATCATTTGTTTGACAGCTTAAACTAGGCTCCATTTTTGAGAGTTTTCGGTCTTAATCAAGATAGGTCAGGGGTGCGTCAGAACGGTCGGTGGCTGCTTAGTCTCATCCGAGAATTCATTCCTTTGTACTGCTTTTTTTCAAAGAAAAAAAAAGAAGGAAGGGGTTCGATTTAGGCTCCTTCCCTTACACTGCATAGCTGCGCTAGCAGGTACTACGAGCCCTCTGTCCCGCGCATCTAACCAGCTCGCGTGGTTCACCGGTTCCACCGAAAACTCTCATTTGTTGAAGCGGAGCACAGTGCGCTTTAGGCGCCGAGCGAGAAACGTCTCTTCCGGTTTATTCACTGATCTGAAACTTAGCACTTGTTTTATTAGGGCGGCGGCGCTCTTGAATGAAGTCTATCCGAACCTAATTAGCACTTCTCAGATCAGGATCAGGCTAGGCCTCTCCGGCTGAGCTGGGCGCCGGGGCCCTGGATGCGCTAGCGATCGGCACATAGGGGAGTGGTTGCCCGGGTTTCTCGGCCTGGTCTCCTGCACCTCGCATTCATGATATCTACATTCAACTGTGCCCCGGAGACACGGTCGAAGCACGCCCGCCCAGTGTGCCTCTTTCACGACATGCTCTGGTCCTGGGGGTCTTCCAGTGGTCTTCTAGCCTTAGAAGAAGTCGTGTCCGTACCAACGTCCTCCCACGAAGGACAAACTGAAGGAAAAGACTGACCCATTCGGTGACTTTCGCGGTCGCCCTCACTGAACCGACTTGAATCTGAACTACGATTCAGATCACGTCTTACCGAAATCGGATTTCCTTTTCGTGCCATATGCGCTTAGACTTGACTTTACCCCCTATTCTTCCCGGTCCAATATTTGTTCTCGAAAGCCGTGTAGAAGAAAATTTATGACCAACCGCAACGAACAGGAGTTTTTCCACGTACGGAGCAATCAACGAATTACGGCAAATATAGAAGATCTACGTAACCCTCTTCAAAAGATGATCTCTCTTCTTCTTCATTCTCAACAGGAATGCATCAAGAAAATTGCCAGATGCATGAACTCAGAATTTATTCGCCGCTCCCTCGTCGTTGACCCTTCGTTCGTAGTGCTCATTGTATAGTGAGAAAACTCGCCCCACGAGAAAGCCCTCTTTTACATCCCCTAGACAAAAAAAAATGTATAGGAAATGCTACAACCTTCTTTTGAAGACCGGTACAACAAGCTAAAGTGACCTCTACGCGCGACCTGAAAGTTTGTGGTAAGCATATAGTTCCTTTTTGTCTTGCGATGTCCTCTCGCTTAGCGACAGAGCCATCTTCTTTTGGGGCAGTGAGGAGGACAGGAAAATCCCCCACTCCTATGATGTACAATCCGGGTATCCAATAACACTAAGTACCTAGGGGAATGAACTAAAAAAAAGACTTTAGCTAGGACCAGAAGTAGCTAAATCATAGGATCAAGTCACTGAAGCTGTGCTTTCTTATTCATGATAAGAACGAGTGGGTAAGTGTAAGTATGCTGTTATAGCCGTTTCAAAGCTATACTAATGATAGACAGCCAACAGGGGCATCTTCCATAGGGCTGTCGGAATGTTGGAAACTCTTCCAATTACATGTTCCGCAGAGTGAGTAAAGCCCTCAAGCGGTAAGCGAACTTAGCTATCTTTATTGACACAACGCGAGCACATCCGGTAAAGGCATGCTGTCCGCCTAAAAGATCTGGCATCTCCAACTATTCTTTTGATAGAGCAAATCCAGGCTGAATGAATTACTCAAAACCAGATTCACCAAACCAGGAATCCGTGCAGAAAACCAAAGAAAGAGGCTCGGGAAGAGGAATTCCCATAGAAGGGACTCGACTTCAAGAAAGAGGGGAATCGGCAGAAGGCACCGAAGGTGAGGCTTACCTTACAAAGTCCCATCGCTCCTTATTGAGCATCACTTATTACTGATAAAGCTTACTTGCTCTCCATTTGTTCATAACGATTGGAAGTTCTCCTCATCTGCATCTCGAGAGTAAAAAAGAGAGGCTCTGAACGCAGTGAAGCGGCGCTGAAAGCGGAGAAGCGAGAATCATTTACGAGTGAGTATGGCACCTGACAAGCGGATGAGTTTTCTAGTTGGCTAAGCCTATAATGAAAGCAGATATATAGAAAGTGTCAAGTGGGAGATCTTTATAGGTGTCTTTACTTTCAAGCTTTACTTAAAAAAAAGCAATGGTAAAGTCGTCCCATGTCTTTTTTGGTTGGACCAACCCAACCGGCGATTTACGTCTTCCTGAATTGGGAGAGCAAGAACAAGTCTCTCTTCATTCTTTGACTGCTCTGCTCTGCGCGCTATACTTTTGCTTTTTACCCGATCCTGGGATATCGCTTTGCTTTCGGAAACCTTACCAGACCACCACCAGACTTCGTTGCTTGTGTGCTTGGACATACATAGCCGAACAGGGCCTACAGAAGTAAACCTTTCTAAATGCACACGCTTTACTGTGCGGACGGAAAGCCCTTGATGAATGCCATGGCTAGAATAAGACAGCTTCGAAGACGAATAATGCTATGGCAAACCCTACTTATCTTTTATCTGTCTTCCACCCCTCTTTAAAGAAAGAATGGGGTGGAACCCTCAAACTAAGTGACCTCTTTTTGGTACCTCAACTCAAAATTGATCGTGTACTTCTTGTGTTTACAGCAAGATCTCCATCTAAGTGTTGACATCAAATTCCTTACGGCAGAGCCAGCTCTTGATTTATATGAATTTCTGGGCGGTTTCCTCAGCTAATTAAGAGGCCCTTCTTTCGATTGACTCAGCTACAGATGTTGGCTACTCACAGACATTCTCATATCATACAGAATCTACTGGAAAGCTAAATCTTGGATGTGCGGATTTAGTTGAATATTCATAAGTAGCTGGGTACCTGTTCTTGAGTCATATCTGCTGTCTCGACTATACACACTATTTCCTATAAAAAAAAAATATTACAATGAAGTCCAAAGAGCAAAACCCTATACTAAATAAAAATGTAGTCGTTGAAGCCTTTCTGCAACATCTTCTGTCTATGGATTCTTTCCACGCTACGAGTCCGCTGTCAATCTTGCTTTCGGCCTCACTCAAGGGAAGGCCCTATTATTGGAGATCTTCCTTGACGGGTGGAAGGGTCTTTTTTTCTATGTGTTTCGCCCATTCGAGTGCTCTTTGACAATGGCATCATAGGCACCAGGCCCCGGTCCGTCTGTGCAGCTTTGAATGATCGGGTTTCAACGGCTTCCCTAGCTGTGCGGATCTATCTGGCAGTTCACTACGCGCCGAATGATTCTTTGCTATTTACTCTCTCTGTCTGTTAGCGTGACCCTACTTCTAGCCTGCTTTGTCTTTAAAGGTAACGAGACGAGCTCTCCTCTTCTCGTCTGGGCCTTAACTTAAAATCAAGCGTAACTGCCGCTTCTTACGAGTAGATTTTCCCGATGAGTCCAGTCCTTAAGCTAAGGACGGACTCAAGTCGTAAAGCCTACCTATGGAGCCTCTGGCTTTAAGGAAGGATGGAAGTAGTAAAGTGTAACAGTTTGATTGGGTTCCTTAGATTTCCCATTAGGCTAATAAAGGGACCGGTGCATTCGACACAGTATAGAAATTATGGTTTTATACCAAGGTATGAGTTTGTATACTCGTCATTACGAAGCCAGAAAGAATAGGCCAAAAAGCCGTAT